GTTAAGGTTGAGGTTTAATGTCCCCATTATTTGCTTTGAAGGCAAAAGGTTTTAATTTAACCTAAACCTTAATTGTAAAGTGGCTGAGGTTTAAAGCGTTGGATTGTAAATCTAATTACGGGGAAACTCCCCCTTTGCAGAGAGATAGCTAATTAATAAGTATCATATTTACAATATGAGAATGTCTGTGAAATTCAGACTCTCTTTAAAACTTTTGGCCATGGCCACTTCTTAATTTGCAATTAAGGGTGCAGTTTTACACTAAAAAGTTTAAAAGAAGGGGATTTGAACCCATAATTCAAAATTCAAAGTTTTGTGGTATGCCTTTTACCTATCTTTTAAAATTGGGTTGAAGCTTAATATTTGAGCAGTTGGCCGTTAACCAGAAGGATGTGAGATAAAAACTCACCAGCCCATGTTAAGAAAGTTGAAGTGGTTAACATAGAGCCTAAAACTCTTGGGATAGAGGTTCGACTCCTCTTCTTAACTATGTTTATTAACATAAGCTTTTCTAGTTTTGTTTTTTATTTGGTATTAATAATAAATTTTTTGGGGGCTCTGGTTCCGGTTTTACTAGCTGTTGCTTTGTTAACATTATTAGAGCGGAAGGTTATAGGATACATGCAATTTCGTAAGGGGCCTAATTTGGTAGGACCTTGAGGCTTATTACAACCTATAGCTGATGGTTTAAAGCTTTTTATTAAGGAGAGTATAAAGCCTCACAAAGCTAGTCCATTTTTATTTTTTTTTGCTCCTGTTTTCTTTTTTTTAATATCTATAAGGCTGTGAGGGAGAATGCCGTTGTTAGTAGCAAGCTTAGATTTTAGGTGCTCACTTTTATTTATAATAGTATTTTCTAGTCTTTTAGTGTACGCAATTTTAGGGGCAGGGTGAGGTTCTAATTCTAAGTACTCATTATTAGGGGCTATGCGAGGAGCGGCGCAAGCTATATCTTATGAGGTTAGGCTGAGCTTAATATTATTACCTTTAATCATTATTGTGGGTAGGTGAAGCCTGATAAAATTTAGGGGGTCCCAAAAAAGTTTTTGGTTAGTTGTTCCTTGTTTTCCTCTTTTTTTGATGTGATATATTTCTTCTTTAGCGGAAACTAATCGTGCTCCTTTCGATTTAGCGGAAGGAGAATCTGAGCTGGTTTCTGGCTATAAAGTGGAATATGCGGGGGCTCCTTTTGCGTTATTTTTTATTGGTGAATATGCTAATATCATAATTATGAATGTGGTTAGGGTGTTGTTATTTTTTGGTGGGCCAAGGCCTTTTAGAAATAGAGTAGGTGGGTTGCTATTTATGTTAGTGAAGAGGCTGTTAATGATTTTTGGGTTTTTGTGAATTCGCTCTTCTTTTCCGCGAGTACGATATGATCAATTGATGATGTTGATGTGAAAGAAATTTTTGCCTATATCTATAGGTTTGTTATTATTTTACTTTTTGGTTTTAGTCTTGTTAGGAGGAGTGGCTCCTCATTATTGGTAGAATAAGTTAAATAAACTGTTGGGCTCATGACCCAAAAATGAGAAATTGTATTTTCTCTTCTACTTAAATGAGTCTCTATAGGAAGGGGAAGATAGCCGATAACTACCTTTAAGCTGGTTCAAATCCAGCCTCATTTTGTGTGGCTCTATTTTTTTTTAAACATGAGTTTAGTGATGTCTGTATTAACTGCTTTTTTTTCTAATAGGTGAATTCTTGTTTGGGCTTTAATAGAGCTTGTAACAGTTATTTTAGTAAGTTTAATAAGAACTAGTTTTACTCCTCGGACTGTTGAGAGGGTGGCTAAGTATTATATTATTAAAGCGGTGGCCAGAATTATTCTTTTAAGGGGAATCTTGATTCGTTATTTTGTTTCGGGTTCTTTGTTAATTTTTTCTAGGTATAGGGGAATTTCTTATTTTTTGATAATTTTAGGGTTGTTAATTAAGATTGCAGTTTTTCCTAATCCTTTTTGGTTTATTGAGGTAATTAGGGGGATTGGTTTATTGCGGGGATTTTATGTATTAATAATTTCAAAGATTATACCTTTATATTTGTTTATTAATTTGGTATTACCAAAAGAAATTTTTTTGTGGGGCTCAGGGTTGAGGGCTGTTCTTTTAGGAAGAATTTATGGCTTGAAACAGACGAAAATACGGAAGTTAATTGCTTTATCATCTGTAGCTCATTTAGGCTGGTTAATTGTAGGGTTACCAAATTTAAGGTTATTAGAGTGTTTACTAATAATTTTGATTTATTTAATAATGATATTTCCTTTATTGTGAGTAGTGGGGTTATTTGAAGTTGAAGACTTAAAGAGAATAAGTCAGTGTTATTTTGGTCCACCTTTTTTGTTAATAATAGTTATTTCTCTATTATCTTTAGGGGGGTTTCCTCCTACATTAGGATTTATATATAAGCTTTATATTTTTATTGGTCTTGTTAATGAGGGTGCTTTTTTGGTCTCTTTAATTCTTATAATTATGAGGGTGGTGTCTTTGGTTTTTTATATGCGGTTATGTTTTCTTTTATACAGGGTGTATTGACCAGAACAAAAGTTATTGGTTACAGGCAGTTATATTAGAATAGTAGAAAAAACTTGGTTTATTTGGTGATTAATTACTGGGTTCAGAGTGTTGTTAAGAACTTCTGTAATTTTAATTGGTTTAGTATAATCAGAATTTAGTTAAGAAAATAATATCAGTCTGTCTAACTGAAGTCACAAGTAATATTGTAATTCTGAATGTTAGCCCCTCTGCGAAAGCATCATCCAATAATAAAGATTATTAATAATAGGTTATGGGATCTTCCTTCACCCAGAAATTTATCTGTGTGGTGAAATTTTGGTTCTTTACTAGGTTTATGTTTAGGGCTACAAATTATTACGGGAATTTTCTTAGCGATGCATTTTACTGCTGATGTCAGTCTTGCTTTTTCTTCAGTTGCTCATATTTGTCGGGACGTTAAATATGGATGAATTTTGCGGAAAGTTCATGCAAAAGGTGCTTCTTTATTCTTCGTGTTTTTGTATTTTCATATTGGGCGGGGTTTGTATTATGGATCTTATGTTAATCAAATGACATGGAAAATTGGAGTGATTCTTTTTCTTTTATCTATTTTAACTGCTTTCTTTGGTTATGTCCTTCCTTGGGGTCAAATGTCATTTTGAGCTGCAACAGTAATTACTAATTTAGTGACAGCAATACCTTATATAGGAACTAGTATAGTTCAATGGATCTGGGGAGGTTTTTCAGTTGATAATCCGACTCTTCATCGCTTTTTCATATTTCATTTTCTTTTTCCTTTTATTTTAGCTTTTCTTTCGGTACTACACCTTTTATTTCTTCATAGGACAGGGTCAAATAAACCTATAGGGTTAAATTCGGACAGGGATAAGACTCCTTTTCATGCGTATTATAGATCAAAGGATGGTGTAGGTTTTATATTGTTTTTTTTTGTTTTGGCGTGGCTTTCTTTATTATATCCCACTCTTTTGTCTGACCCAGAAAACTTTATACCTGCAAACCCTTTAGTTACTCCACCCCACATTCAACCTGAGTGGTACTTTTTATTTGCATATGCTATTTTGCGTTCTATCCCCAAAAAGTTAGGAGGAGTTATTGCTTTAGTTCTTTCAATTTTAGTGTTATTTTTGGTTCCCCTGCTGCATGTCTCTGAACAAAATGCTAATTGTTTCCGTGTGTTTTCTCAAGTGGCTTTTTGGTTAATAGTAGGAAATTTTTTTATATTAACTTGAATAGGGAGGCAGCCTGTAGAGCCCCCTTATATAATATTAGGACAGATAGCCTCATTAATTTATTTTGTAGGATTTGTTATTTTTATTCCATTTCTCAGTTTTGTAGAAAAGAAGCTAAATTTGTTATAAGCCTTAAAAGCTATTAGCGGTTTACCTTGTAAGTAAAAAGAAATCAGTTAAAATCTGGTTTAAGGCTTGTTAGTTATAATAGTTAAATGAATAACAAAACCCTGAAGAAGTTTTATTGGAGCGTTAAATTCCTCCTTATAACACTTTAACTAATTTGGTTCTGGTTTTTATAATTAGGGGAGTTAAAATTTATGCATGCGAACTTGTAGTAATCTGGTAAAGCAAGTGATCCTCTTTGGGGCTTAATATTCTTAAATAAAGTTAGAGGGGCCCATAAAAATTAACTGTAATGCATATAGAGAACGATGTTTGTTAAGTAGCGTTACACCTGCAGCAATAAATAATTAACAATAACTGAGAGGTTGATTATGTTAAGACTATTAATAAGCGTGGCTAAATATCGTGCCAGCAGCCGCGGTTACACGAATAAGCTATCTAATATAGTAAGCGGCTTAATGAAGAAACTAAATCTATTAATAAACTAAAAGGGTAAAACTAAAAGTTAAATTTTAACTTATTTGGAAAGTTTATATTTTGGAGACTTCGAAATTTAGGGGGGAAACCTGGATTAGATACCCAGTTATTCTTAAAAGTTAAACTTAAATGCCGGTGGAGTATGGGGGAGACCTTGAGAAACAAAGAACTTGGCGGTTGCTTAAGTCTGACTAGAGGTACCTGCTTTTGAAAATTGATGATCCGCATTACACCTTACCTTTTCTTGAAAAGTTCAGCTACTATATCATCGTCGTTAACCTCCTATTGTGAATTTAAGGTGGGTATAAAATTAATTTAGATAAGACGTCAGATCAAGATGGTGTTTATGAAGAGGGCTTAAGTTGGTAGCATTAGCTTTTGGCTACTTTAGTTTGGAATTTTTTTTGAAATTAAAAAATGAAATAGGATTTAGTAGTAAAGTTTACTAGAAATTAAGCTTGAAATTAGATACTAAGCTTCGTACACATCGCCCGTCGCCTGCGAGGTAAAACTTGGAGTAAGTCGTAACATAGTAGGTGTACCGGAAGGTGTGACCTGGAGGAAAATAGTTTAATAAAAATATAGGCTTTGGGAGCTTATGACGCTATTAATTAATAGCTTTTCCTAAATTTGTATAAAGTAAGTATACCACAATAGTAGTGGGTTTGTCTTAGGAACAAAACATAATAGTTCAACTCTATTTACTTACTAAAAATTTTTAACTTAATAAGAAACAAATCTTTATTTGTGAACTTAAACTGAAATATCAAAAATTAAAGTATTATTTTAAGAAATTTATGATATAATTAAAAGTACCGCGAGGGAATAAAAACTTTATTAATAAAAAAAAAGAAGCTAATGAGGTTTACCTTTTGTATTATGGTTATTCAAAAATCTTAAGCTTATAGCTTTTTAAACGAAACAAGTTGAGCTATTTGTTACTTTAATCCGTAGTTAATAAACTTGATTGTAGTAAAAATTAAAGTAAAAGTAATAAATAGGTGCGAAATACTTACCGTAACTTGTGATAGCTTTTTTTTAGGGAAATAGGTAAAAGCCTTCAAATAATTTTTTTGGGAGACCATAGAGGTTGATCTCTATGGTCTTAGGGAGAAACATAAGGATTAATTAGGATCATTAACCATATATAGTTAAAAGTAAAGTAGGGTTTAAGTACTCATTTTTATAAGTGTTATTTGTACTTAATTTTTATTAAAAATATAATTATTGTAAGAGTTTTCGAAATTGCTGTTAAATACCTAAATATTCTTAATAAGGAAAAATTAATGATTAAATTAGTAAGTTTCTTATTTTTTAAAGATATATACCTCAGCTTAAGTTAATAAAAAAAGCTTTTATAGGTTTTCTTATTAAAGATAAAAGAAATTAAAATGAACTAAGAAAAAGGAACTCGGCAAATACTTTCTGCGCCTGTTTACCAAAAACATCGCTTTTAGAAAAGATTAAAAGTCCTGCCTGCCCGGTGACATAAAGTTAAACGGCTGCAGTACTCTGACTGTGCAAAGGTAGCATAATCATTTGCCTATTAATTGTAGGCTAGTATCAACGGCTAGACGATGGAAAGCCTGTCTCTTTCTTAGTAAATTGAAGTTAACGTTAGGGTGAAGAGACCCTCATGAATAAGTGGGACGAGAAGACCCCATAGAGCTTTATTTTGATATAATAAGAATTATAAAAAGATTTAGTTGGGGCAACTGTTTTTCTTATTAGACAAAAGGACTAAATTTTGGTTTGAGCCTAATAAACTGACCCAAAATATTTTGTAAATAGATAAGCTACCTTGGGGATAACAGCGTAATTTCATTTGAGAGTACACATTGACAATGAAGTTTGCGACCTCGATGTTGGATCAGGCTGTCCTGGAAGTGCAGCAGTTTCCTAGGGTTGATTTGTTCAATCATTAAAAGCCTACGTGACCTGAGTTCAGTCCGTCGTAAGACAGGACAGTTTCTATCTACTATTAAATCTTTTTTTGTACGAAAGGAATTAAAAGACTAAAATTAAGATTAAAGTCTATTTTATATAAACATTAGAAATCATAATATAATTTTCATTAGTATATTAGTATATTTGACTTCCAATCAAATGGTCCTGTTATCAGGATGAATTTATATAGTTTAAAAAGAACGGTAGACTTTCTATCTACAAGCCCCTTATTTAGGGTATAAATTATAGGCATAGTTAAAATAATAACAATGTGTTTGCATCACATAATTGGGATATTTCCCTGTCTATTTAGATTCAGAAAACATAGCGTAAGTAATAAGTATTGAACTGTGAGAAATGGCTAGGAACGAGGAACCCAAGAGAGATAAAGAAAGAGAGCCAAGGAGGAACCAGGAACCATAGGAAGTACCACTAGGAGTAGGGAGGGGGGAAGTATTATTAGCTGCCTGGAAAAATTCCGCTATGATGACTTTGATGATTTTAATGATAATCGGTGGGGGTGCTATAGTTATGGGGAGACGGTCACCTTATTTTGGTATTTTTGGGGTTCTATTACAGTCTTTAGGTTATTCGGGTATTTGTTGCTTATTGGGAGCCTCTTTCTTTGGGCTTCTAATTGTATTAGTGTATATTGGGGGTATGATGGTAGTATTTTTGTTCTCAACTATATTAAGTGCTGAGCGTCACCCTAGTTCAAGCTGGTTAAGGAGTTTAATAAAATTTTTATTATTATTAACCATAAGCCCTTTTCTTTGAACTTATAGTGGGACACTAAAATTTCCGTTAACTTTGGTATCCTTAAAAAGGGAAAGAGTTTTAGGAGAAGTGTTTGGTTTGTTTGGCTTATTCACTTTATTAGTGGGCATAATTTTATTATGAGCTTTAATTGTTGTGTTACTTTTTGGATTTGAGCATAGTCGGAAATCTTTACGAAAGCTTTAAGTCTAGCTGCTAGAAAACAACACGCTTAAGCTATAAAGACAGAGAGTGAAGATTAAAGTATAAATTAAATAAAGAGAAATTCGGGCACGGTGAATTAAACGTAAGGTTGAGGTAATAAGGGTGAAGCTCTTTACACTCCCTGCAGGGCCATATAAGGAGGTCCAGCCTTGGTCTAGTGTGCGTAGGACACCCTTAATCCTTCTAAATAAAACATGAAAAGTGGTTAAAGGATGTAAAATAGGAACATAAAATCAATTGCTAGCGCCAAATGAAAATAAAGGATGTGGGGGGTGTAATCAGATGACTTGCGTAGTTAAAAATATAAAAAGTAATAATAGAAAAGATATTAAAGGCAAAGACTTAAGAATAATAGGTAACAGGATAGGCAAAGAGGGTAGTAAAGCGAGGGAAAAGCCTCAGCCAGCAAGGAGAACTCCTATAACCAAGCGAACTAAAGGCCCTATTTGGTTTATAGATTCCTCTCTGAGGGGTTTTATTTCTTTTCCTTTTTTGTTTTTTAGGAAAAGAAATAACATAGTTCGAAAACTGTAAGCACTGGTTAGTAGAGTAGCTATTAAGGCTAAAATAGTTCCTATAATATTAATTTTGCTTTGTTGGGCTGCCTCAAGTATTAGGTCCTTGGAATAAAATCCTGCTAAGAAGGGGAATCCCATAAGACTTAGAGATCCTATAGAAAAAGCGGCGCTTGTTAGTGGAAGCTTTCATCCAGCTAGGGACATCTTTCGTAGGTCTTGTTCTTTATTAAGTGAGTGTATAATTCTTCCGGAGCAGAGAAATAATAATGCCTTGAAAAAAGCGTGGGTGCATATATGGTATAAGGCTAGTCATGGTATTTTAAGACCTATAGAAAAGACCATTAAGCCTAGTTGTCTAGTGGTTGAATAGGCGACTATCTTCTTTATATCAAATTGATTAAATGCTGCTGTGGCAGCGTAAAGGGAGGTAAAACCTCCAATTATTACTATGAGGCTTAAAATTCACGGTTTTTTTCTTAGTAGGGGGTGTGTGCGGATTAGAAGAAAAACGCCTGCTACCACCATGGTGGACCTGTGTAATAAGGCAGACACGGGTGTTGGGCCTTCCATGGCTGAGGGGAGTCAGGGGTGTAGAGAAAATTGGGCAGACTTTCCTACTGCTGCTAGAATAATTCCGAGCTTGGCTCAAAGTGGAATAGAATCATGTCTATCACAGAAAATTACTTCTTTAAGTTTTCAAGATTTAAAACTATATATAGATAAAATAAGTAAAATTAGAATTCCTCTGTCACCTATTCGTTTATAAATAATTGCTTGGAGGGCTGCTCTTTTTGCATCTCTCCGTCTATGTCATCATCTAATTAAGACAAAAGACATTATTCCTACCCCTTCCCATCCTATAAAAAGTATAAATAAATTATTGGCTGATGTTAGCAGTAACATAAATAAGAGAAATATGACTAAAGTTTTAATAAACGCTTTCTTATTCGGGTCTTTGTTCATGTAATAGTAAGAAAACTCAATAATTGATCAAGTAACAAAGAGAGCTGTTGAGGCAAAAAGTAAAAATGTGAAATCAATAGATAAAGAAATGGTAAAATCTTGGAGAGATTTTCTGAATCAAGATATTTTACATAAGGTAGTTGGGTTATCTTTTATAGTTCAATATATTCTGGTTATTAGGCTAATCATTGATGAAATAAATAGGCAATTAATTGCTTGCTTATGAATATTGTGGGAGCTCTTGAAGTAGAGAACGACAATAAAGGTTCTTAAAGCAAAAATTATTGTGGGTCAGATTATCATTCGAAAACACCACAGAATTTAACTGCAGATTCTTAGGCTTAGCGGGCCAAGAATAAACTTTTGTTTTCTTTATTTATTGGAATTCCTTGTATATTCCATTTTCGGTTTCACAAACCGAGGTTTTTTTTAAACTAAATAAATTAAATGGTGAGAGAATTTATAGAAATTATAAGGAGAATTAGGGGAGTCAAATGGAGAAATAAACTTAGAATTTCTCGTTCGGAGTGTGGTGAGTGATTCTTGTGCCAGGAGAAAGAAGTTCCACTTTTGGTTAATTGATATATTGTTAGGCTAAATATTCCTGTAAATAAGACTCCTAATAGACAAGGTACGAAGTTAGTTAAACTGTTAATGGAAACTGATGAAAATACTATAATTTCTCCGATTGATTTAGGTAGGGGGGGGAGTCCTAATTTTGCGCAGGCGAGGACTAATCAAATTAAAGGGGTGACTGAAAAAATTTTCTTTATATTTCGGTTAATAAGAAGAGTTCGAGTTCCTCTTCGTTCATAGAAAATTTTAGCAATACAAAATAATCCTGAGGATACTATGCCGTGAGCAATCATAACAATAAGACTACCTATTACTCCTCATGAGGTTATAGAAGCAATGGCGGCCACCATGAACCTCATGTGAGAGACCGAAGAGTAAGCTATTAGGGCCTTAAGGTCGGTTTGAGTAATACAAATTAATCTGGTTAAAGCGCCCCCTCAGCAACAAAAGGGAATTAAATAGTTATTGAATCTATCATTTATTTTGGCTTTTAAAATTGTGGTGAGGCGAATTAATCCGTAACCTCCCATCTTTAGGAGTATGGCTGCTAGTATCATTGAACCTGCAACAGGGGCTTCTACATGGGCCTTGGGTAATCATAAATGAAATCCAAATATTGGTACCTTAACAAGAAAAGCGGTTAAGCAAGCGACAGTAAGGATTTGTTTTTTAGTTTTTATGGGGAAGTAATTAAAAATTGAGATTTTTAAGTGTTTTTTTACTTTGTAGATAGAAATTAAAGCTAAAAGGAGGGGGAGAGACCTGATTAGAGTATAAAAAATAAAGTAATAACCTGCTTCAATTCGAGCTTCTTTCATACCTCAATTAGTTATTAAAAAGAGAGTTGGAATTAGAGTCCTTTCAAAGCCTATAAAGAAAAGAAGGATGTTTGATGATGTGAAGGTGATTATAAGAGCTAATAAAATAAATAGTAATAATGTTATAAAAGTTTGTTGGTTGAGGTGTGATGTGTTTTGTAGATGACTAATCCTGGCTAATAGAGAAACGGGGAGTAGTCAAAATCTTAACAAAATGAGGGGGGAGCTGATAGAGTCTGCGTGAAATATATTTTTGTATAGGAAGGGGGATTTTATAGGTAGTAATATTAAGTTGGAGACTATTAAAATTGTAGAAGCCTGTGAGATAGTTGAAGCTCATAATTTCTTTCGGGGTATTATTCAAGTAGTTATAACTATTCCTAAAGTTGAAAATATTAATAAGTACATTAATTTTAATCTTCTGCTCATTCAAGGCCTCCTTGAGACCACTCGTAATATAGACCTCCTGCTAATATAATTAAAAAAAGAGAGTTAACTGTAGATGTTAGTCCGGGATTTATTAATTTAAGGGAGAATGGAAAAATAAGTAAGATTGCTATTTCGAGGTCAAATATTAAAAATAGGATAGCTACTAGAAAAAATCGGAATGAGAAGGGAAGTCGAGGGGATTTAATTGGGGCAAAGCCGCATTCATAGGGGGAATTCTTTTCAGTATAGGGTGTCTTAGGTGAAAGCACTTGACCCACTATTATTAATATTATAGAAAGTAAGGAAGTAATTAAAAAAAATAAAGGAGCTATGGGACTTATCATTAATTTTATAGGGAGAGAATTGGCAGAAGGTTATGCAACTAGCTTGAAACTAGTAATATGCAGGTTTGAGTCCTGTATTCTCTTATCAATATTAGAGACCTCCTCATCAATATATACATATAAATAAAAAAATCCAAACTACATCAACGAAGTGTCAATATCATATAGCACACTCAAAACCTACGTGATGGTTTATGGAGAAGTGGCCTTTAGTTAATCGAAAAAAACAGATAGCTAAAAAAGTGGTTCCTATAATAACGTGGAGTCCGTGAAATCCTGTTGCTACAAAGAATACTCTGCCATATACTCTATCTGCAATTGAAAAGGGAGCTTCAAAATATTCGTAAATTTGTAAGGATGTAAATCATAAGCCTAATGCAATAGTGATAATTAGGGCGTTTCAAGCTTCTGTGCCTTTACCTTCACGAAGGCTATGGTGTGATCATGTAAGAGAAGCACCTGATGAAAGCAGAATTGCAGTGTTAAGTAGGGGGACACCTCAAGGGTGAATTGGGGTTATACCAGCGGGGGGTCAGGTCATTCCAATTTCTGCTGTGGGTGATAATGCTCTATGAAAAAAAGCTCAAAAAAAAGAAAAAAAGAACATTACTTCGGAAAGAATAAATAAAATAAACCCTATCTTGAGCCCTCGGACTACATAAGAAGTGTGTTGACCTAAGAACGTTGCTTCACGTATCACGTCTCGTCATCATAAGGTCATTATGAAAGAGGTTAGGGCTAATCCAATAAGGGCAGTTATAAAAGAATCTCCCTGAAATCAGCAAACTAAGCCAGTTGTTGTGGTGAAAGCTCCGACAGCAATACCTAAAGGTCAAGGGCTTCGGTCTACCATGTGGTATGGATGTTGGTGTGTTATGTGTGTTTTCATTTATATATTAGGTTGTTTTTTCTTCTAAATATTGCTTAGTTAGTATTATAAAAACACTAGCTTGAATTATAGCTACGGCAATTTCTAGAAGAAATAGTAAAAAAAGAAGAATAAATGAAAGATATCCTATTAAGCCTAAATTAATGCTTACTCAAACTACACAAGAACATAAAAGGATAAGGAGGTGCCCTGCTAATAATTTGGCTCCAAGGCGGAACCCTAAGGTGAGGGGTTGAATTAGAAGACTAACAGTTTCTATAACTACCATTAAAGGAATAAGAAGTCTTGGGGTTCCTTTGGGGACTAAATGACTAATCTTGGCCTTAGGATTTAAAATAATGCCTATTATTTGTATTGAGGCTCATAAGGGGATTGATAGACTAAAAGTGATTCTGAAGTGGGAAGTGGGAGCAAAAGTGTAAGGAATCAAGCTACATAAATTAAATGTTATAATTAATAAAAAAGTGGCGAGTAGTCACTTTGATCATATTTTTTGAGGTTTGTTCGAAGGTTTAATAAGTCTATTAAAGGTTATTTCTAAGGTGGTGGATGTTAATCGTGACCGGTTGAGTGCTCAATGTGTATGGTTAGAAATTATTAATCATAGAGTTGCTAGTAATATACTAATAAGAAGAATTGAGGTTGAGAGAAAAGAAGTAGGGATGAATTGTGCAAAAATATTTTTTATTTTTAATATCATTTATTGGGAAGTTTTTCTATTACTTCAGTTAGAAAGCATGAAAAATAATAAAATTAATAAAACTCAATTAGAAAGAAGATTTGTTAATCATAAGGAGAAGTCTAATTGGGGCATAACTTTATAGTTTAGAAAACTATCTCTGTGATTAAGAGGCACAGGCTTTTGTTAAGCTAATAAAGTATTTATTCAATTTTTTTACTTCATTCGTAAAATATATTAGAGGGTACGGCTTCAACTACTATTGGCATAAAACTGTGATTTGAGCCGCAGATTTCACTACATTGACCGTAGAAAACTCCAGCTCGATCTATTTTGGTAAACATTTGGTTTAAGCGTCCCGGTACGGCATCCATCTTTAACCCTAAAACAGGTAAAGATCAGGCATGAATTACATCGGTAGAGGAAGTCATTACTCGGATATTAGAATTAATAGGTAAAACTAAACGGTTATCTACTTCTAGTAGTCGGGGTAGTCCTTGTTGTGAGTAGTCTTCAAGTTGTATCATATAGGAATCTATTTCTATTCGTTTATGGTCCCAGATTTCGTAGGTTCAGTATCATTGATGACCTATAGTCTTAACTCTAACTTCAGGGTTGGGGCTTTCATCCATATAATAAAGAAGGCTAATTGAGGGAATAGCTAAAGAAATTAGAATAAACCTAGGGGAGATTGTTCATCATAGTTCAACTTTTTGCTTTTCTACAAACTTTCAGTGAGTTGGGGCTTTAATAGAAAGAAGACTTAAAGCGTAAAAAACTAAAATTGTGATAAAGATAATAAAGGCCATGGCAAAATCATGAAATTCATGAAATTGATTCATTATATAGGAAGCAGGATCTTGAAATCCTAGTTGTAGAGGATATGACATTTTATTTCTTTAAAGATGATATAGAGGTTAGAGAGCTTTCATTAAATTTTCGGTTAATTAATGTGATTATAGAAATTCCTAATCTGGCGTCAACTGCGGCCAAGGTTAATAGAAAAAGAGAAAAACAAAAAAATTTTTTATTACCTGAGGATAGACTTGATAAAAATTTTAATACGATTAATTTTAGAAAAATTAATTCTAAAGAAATAAGCAGGGAAAGAAAAAACTTCTTTTTTTTGATCATTCTTGTGAGACCAATAATTGTAGACAAAAAGATAAAGTTTGTAATAAGAATCATTAAAGAAGTCTTAGGTTAAACTAAGATTTGATGAGCCGAAACCATCCGTTTTTATAAACTAACTTCTTATCTTAGTAAGCTGGCAGAGGGATTCTTGTGTGTCATTGGGGTTTCGTTAAATGTGTGTTCTTGGGGTGGGAATTCGGGGTAGTGTCATTCTAGGTTGGAAGAAGTTTCAAGGGTACTTGATTTTACTTTTTGGTTGAGAAGAGAGAGGGTTATAATGGCTAAAAATCCGATTGTTCCAATGAAAGATAGAAGTGAACCAAAAGAAGATACTGTTTTTCAAAAAGAAAAAGCATCTGGATAATCTGAATATCGACGGGGCATTCCGGCAAGACCTAAAAAATGTTGTGGGAAAAAGGTAATTTTTACTCCGATAAACATTAATATAAAGTGGGCTTTGGCTCTTGGTTGATCTAAATTGGACCCGGTAAATAAAGAAAATCAGTGGTTGAAGCCTGCAAAAATAGCGAAAACTGCTCCCATAGAAAGTACATAGTGAAAATGAGCGGTTACGTAGTATGTATCATGAAGGGCAACTTTTAAAGAAGAGTTTGACAAAACTATACCAGTTAAACCACCTAGTGTAAAGAGAAAAATAAATCCTAGTGATCAGAGTATAGATGGGTGTGCCTTCTTTAAATGAAATGGAACTCCTTGAAGAGTTGCTAGTCAACTAAAAACCTTTACTCCTGTTGGGATAGCTATAATCATGGTTGCTGCTGTAAAATAGGCTCGAGTATCAACATCTAACCCAACAGTGAACATATGGTGTGCTCATACAATAAACCCTAGAATACCTATAGAAATCATGGCATACATCATTCCTAAATAACCAAATGGTTGTTGCTTTCCTGTCCGCGAGGTAACAATATGTGAAATGATTCCGAATCCGGGTAAAATTAAAATGTAAACTTCAGGGTGTCCAAAAAATCAGAATAAGTGTTGGTATAAAATTGGATCTCCTCCACCTGTTGGGTCAAAGAATCTAGTTTTAACTTTACGGTCTGTTAATAACATGGTGATGGCTCCGGCTAATACAGGTAAAGACAATAGGAGAAGAATTGTGGTTAGGAAAATAGATCAAACAAATAGAGGTAGTCGGTCCATTGTTAAACCTGGAGCCCGCATGTTAATAATAGTTGTTATGAAATTAATAGAAGCCATAATAGAAGAGGCACCTGCTAAATGGAGGGAAAATATTGCTAAATCAACACAACCTCCTCCATGAGCTGTAGCTCCAGAGAGGGGGGGATAAACAGTTCATCCAGTTCCGACACCCCTTTCATTACCAGAAGATGTTAAAAGTAAAAGAAAAGAGGGAGGTATTAATCAGAAGCTTAAATTATTCATTCGGGGAAAGGCCATATCTGGAGCCCCAATCATTAGTGGTACGAGTCAATTACCAAATCCTCCTATCATAATTGGCATTACCATAAAAAATATCATTACGAAAGCATGGGCTGTGACCATAACGTTATAAACTTGGTCATCTTGGATTAATGACCCTGGTTGAGAAAGTTCAACACGGATAATTTTTCTCATGGCTGTACCTACTGTTCCTGCTCAAGCACCAAATATTAAATATAGAGTTCCTATATCCTTGTGGTTTGTTGAAAAAAGTCAACGGCTGATCTTGTCAGAGGTGTTTAAATAAGATGTCAT